TGAGTTTAGTAGCGGAGCAGGCAAGAATAGCCTTTATTGCAATTGCAGAATCCAATCCATCAGGACTAGCTTCAGCCTTATCCATCAAGAATTAGTTGCGCAGGTGCCTATGAATAGTGTTTGAGTAAGGAAGTTAGACGGGAGAAGACTCCTTGGTATGAAAGCTGGTAGTGAATTTCACTCTGTACCGAAACGCCAAGTCTATCTATATGTCTACCAACCATCCATCTGAAAATTGAGATTTTAGACTATCTGATCGAGAATAGGAAGAAGAATGCCTTCGTGCGGAAAGAAGGTTTCAACCAACGAACCATCATCATGCGTCTGCTTTGGTATTGTTTTTTATGTAAGGTATTTTTTCTTTTTTTTCTTATTTCTTTTCCTTCCTCGTACCCAGACCTATCACAAGCGGTAAAATGGGCTTAGAGCGTGGCCTTAGATGCGTGTTGAGGACCGTGCTCTAATCTATTCTAGCCTCAGTGAGATAGCCCGCCCACTTCCTGTGCTGTAGTGATGCCTGACTAGAAAACAAGGATTCTCGGCCAAGCCAAGTAATATATAGATCTATTCTATATCTGTTTTCGAAGCCATCCTTCTTTCTCTTAAGATCCTTGCTATCGAGACCGTGTGAGACGGCTGAGTAACCATTTGTGTTGACCGCTAATATCCCAGGTCACATTGCGTGCGGGATGTGTCAACCGGAAATGCGAGATCGTATAGATAATTTCTTGTTAGAAAGGATTTTGAAGCTTTGGGTTCATATAGGACGGTAACGGGCGTAGACAAAGAGGAGAGATTTCTTATTATATATACAATTGAGAGTCAAGGATGGTAGTTAGCAACTTCAGTCGGGTTGTTAGCTGTCCACAGCCGAAGGTCAATGTCGGATTCACCCTAAGAAGAATAATGCATCAATTCATGTTACGGAACAATAATCATTCCATTCATTCCTCTTTATCTGTGCTGTGGGTCCGATCCATGTAAAAAGGAAGGAGAGATGGGACGGTGAAAGCAAGTGGTTCCCGCTCTTAGCCGTTGGGAGTCCTCAGCAAGCTTTCCGCCATCCACATGCTCAAGAGTAAAGGGCTACCTTTGAAAGCAATGTTTTTCATCTTTATAAACTTCAAAAAGACTATTCAAGGTTTCAGCTAAAGCTACTATCATGATGCTTCTTTTTTATCTCGCTTTTGGCTTGCAGACCACAGGTTCCCCCCGCCTCTATCCCGTTTCCTTTATGGGATCGCCCGATCTGGTTCCCCACCAAACAGGGTAAAGTCCCGCTTTCTATACAGAGATATGCCCATCAGATTCAAGTTTTTCACGGTCTCAAGGAACCTTGTTTGACTATTTTATTTTCATAGGCAAGACTAACCAAAGAAAAGAGCATCTGGCATAGGCAGCAAGCCTTGGCATATGATCGGTTCTTTTTTCACATGTAGGTTCCTCCGCAGCAAAGATGGTATGGTCGGTCGGCTTGCGCTCTTACTTGGAAGTGGTCTCAGTAGCGAAGTCAATAAAGAGGGTAGTCCTCCTAGCTAGGAAGTAGAATATTCATCTTACGATTTGTTTTTACTACGTATCATTACGAACTAGAATACTAGGGCAAGCCCCATTCCTCAATCGAAAGTAGCTTTGTCGGACGATTAGTTGAATCGCCAAAACTTCAATGGTAAAAACTGAGTGCAATCTAGAATCTATATGTGGATGATAGAGGTCTTAGCCCAAGATAGACGATATGCATCCATCTGATGAACCTAGTTCTGTTAACTATAAGGGCTGACTGCAGTCCCTGATCAAATCTTTGGCCATGGATGGGGGTACGTAGGCGGAATAATCTCCTATAATGGCTTCAGCGCGAGTTCATGTGAGTTCTTTTTCCATTCCCGTAGCGCTTTCTTGAGTTCTTCACTTCTCCGAGGAAGTGGCTTAAAAGCAGCTCCTTTAAAGAAATCCATGCCACCCGCTTCAAGTAAAGTAAGAAGTCCCACTGCTTGCTTTTATTCCTCTAAGCGTTTATTCCGCTAGTCTGCCCCTTAGTGAAAGCAGAACCAGCGCTTAAGAAAGAGTAGGAGAAGGAGAAGTTGGCACGTCTTTAACTTTTTCTACGAAACTATGCTATGATTCCCCTTTCGAAAGAAAAATCAAAAAGTAGCCCTGCCTCCAACAGCAGAAAAGAGAACAGCGGGAAGAGCAGATAAGAGAAGAGCTTATCCCCCCTAGGGTCAAAGAAGACCAAGAAAATCTCGATTCAGCATGCAGAAGCAAGGGATGAGAGAGGCCTTTGCCGGGTCCCGATGAAGTGGGATTTCAGAAGTGTCCTGCATAAGGTCCTTCTTCTCATCTACGAAGGTCTGTCCAAGGAGCATTGCATAGGAGCCTACTTGTTTGCCAAGGAGGTCTGGCGGTTGGTTAAGAAGTCAGGGCTTTTGTTTACTGCTTTATATTTGAATAAGTGTGCATCGTCTCTGCGACAGGCGTATGGAGGTGTTTTCACACCCCCATCCCTGTTACCATTCCCAGTGTCTTTAACGTGATCCGGGTTTCCTCGTATTATTCCTTATTTTTATTTACATCTTATATATAAGCGGGATGAGAGGTCTAATCGTCTTGTTCAGGTATATTGTCGTTCTTTTCACCTTCCAAAGTTCGAAAACTCGCGAAACCGATTAACTCAAAAGTATTTGAGAGCATAGTTTTACCTATTCGTGATCAAGACTCAGTCCTTTCTTTCGTTTCGGAGTTTAAGGATAAATTCCGTACACTCCAAGAGATTCCCTTGATTTCATCAATTCCTGTTTTCGGATACCGACATGGAAAGCTTTACCATCTCATCGTTTAGTGACTGAAAGCATTAAACGAGGAGATGCCAAGACTTTCTTCAAAAGATCTGTGAGTGGAGCAGCCTTCCGTCAGTATAAAACCGGATATACATATAACAATGTAGTTCAAAAGGCCAAGAAATGATCGTAGCTCGGGGACTCCCCACTCTTCTATTGCCTTCACCTTCTGCTTGTCCATCCTAATCTGGCCATCCCCTATCCCAATGCCCTTACCCACCTGCCTTTGGCTATATTGAGCTTGTTCATAAGCTTGGGCAGTTCTCCTTCCTTGGACATTCTGTTCATCCGACCACCGCTCTTCCTCGTTAACTCACGGATGGAATATCATACAACATATAAAACCCGGCTCGTTACTACTACTTGAACCTTACCTACCTGAGACACAACCAGACTTGCGTAGGAGCATCGACTGGTGAACAACCTATTCTTTTTCACAGCAAACCATGAAGAGTACCATCTTTTAACTTCGCTAATGATAGGAAATGGCTAACTTGAATACGGTCTTTGAGAATCAGCTCTTTGGAATCGAATAGGAAGGAATGAAGCCAATTTCCCTAGTATAATATGCCCAGAATCAGATTGAGGGACAGGTATTCCTTATTATAAATAGCACGCACAGGACAGAGAGAAAAGCTTATCCCCCACTGGGCACTCTCTTAAAATTACATACGTTAGCAATCACGGCTTATTCAACAATCGTGAATTGAATTATCCTCGAGTCAGGCCTAAGCCCGGAAGTGCTTTCGCTCTCAACTATTGTTTCTTATGCCCTATAACTCTAATCAGAAGGAAAAGCTACTGGCTTGAATCGCTTCGCTCCTTAAATAGCAGACAAGACGCGATCAGTCAATACCAGGCAAAGTCCTTACTTACCAGACCAGGCTCAAAGCGAGAAAGACCCGGCAAGACCAGCCTCTTTCTATTAAGACAGAAACACTAATGCAAAAAGGGGGACTTTCCCCTTTGTTGTAATGTAATGAAGGTTTGGTCTTCAGTCTACCATTCCAAGGTAAATGCCTGGCTATTCAAAGGTAGCGTGGTAAGGAGACGGTGAGTGAAAGTGAATCGGTTAACAAGACTGAGGAAGATGCCTAGCTAGTTTTATCCCAGAGCAGGGGAGTGAAATAGCTAAATCGGAAGAAAAGCTTTCGATTAGCAAAACCCCCAACGAGCTCTATCCGTTCTATCTAATGGACTATTTGCTAAAGTTCAAAGGCCAGTTTGAAGAAGGTCCACCATACATAAAAAGTAAGTGAAACTGCTGTTCCAAAGCTTTCTAGAGGTTCCTCTAAGGAAGTGGATATAAATAGGATAACCTGATTCCAGCCGTAGTTTATTGGCTGTTAGGTCAGTGAAACTGTCCCTATAGCTAAAGTAAAGCCAGTAGTTAGAGTTTGCGTTCTAGTTCTAATTCAGGACAGTATGGGACCTCTTGCTTAGGGCTTTGTTGGAAGCGAACAACCAAGCCGGGATCGGAAGTATCCTCTTTTACAAAGGTAGCCTTAGCGGCGTAAGAGTAAGTAAGTAAGTAAACAGATCAGGTCTAGCGGGCAAACACGGGTGTAACGATAGAGCGGTTTAGTTTACGATTCTATTCAAACAGGCTATTGCGCCTAAGGCAATCCCTCGTATCGGCCGGCTGTCTTATGACGGGAGACAGAACAAGTAAGTAGGTGCGAAGCCTTTACCCAAACAAGCTTTCTTCGTTCGCACCTTTTAGCCTCTGTTACAGAAGTGGAAGGATCCGTTGGTAGTTTGCTCTCTTGCTAGAGTAGGTATACGCGGATTCGGGTTGCCTAAGTAGAAGGCATGGAACTAGTGAATCCCTTGCGATCTTTTTTTCCTACTATAGAAGGATCTGCGCACGGATCAGGCTTTATGACTCTTAGTAGGACCTCTAAAAAACCAGACATTTTCCATGTCGCTTGAGCATGACTACAAAAGAAAAACAAGTGTTCCAGCGATTCTATCTCCTCTCCACATATTTGAGAATTTGCAGAAGGTGATAAATTTCTCCTAAATAGATGGATTTTGCATTATTTAAATGACATTATGGATACACCGTCATAAGAGGATCATGAGTTTGGGCGGAGGGGATCTCCAGCTTCCAAATGGACTTCCAGTTAATAGTAGTGCTCGTGGAGGAGTTGTTTGGAATCTCTAGTTTCTTACTCTTGGCTTGGCAGCAAACCCTATAGCCCATTTTGACAGAATAGACTCCCATTTGCATCAAAGTGCCAAATCTGCTCATCTTCCCCCCTTTATAGGATAGAGGGATCAATTGTATTGCATCCGCCTTTTCAGCACCAGAGTAACCTAAATTCCCGGGCTTGAGAGTGTAAAGTCTCTGTTTGAGGTATTCTTCAATCCTGTCTGATAACGCCAGCGTAAGTTCACGTTTCAAGCGAAACGAGTAGAATACGATTAACGAGTATAGAGCATAGAGAGCCCTTTCTCCTAACTCTCGGGAAGAAAAAGTGTCCTTTCCGGTCTAAATATTCTCTTCCCCTGCCTGTTCAAGTCATGTTAGGAAAACCACGATAGTTCAATAAGGCAAGTGAGTCCAGTCAAGTAATTCTGAGCCAATCAATCTCTTAAGCCACCCAAGTCAGCTAGACTCCGATCTCCGATCCCTTCTCTGATAGCCGCCTAGTTGAAGTTAGCATCTCTTTTCTCAAGCTTGATTCGTAATAGCTATCAGTGACCGTATACTATTGGATTCAGCGGATGTCACACTTTATAGACGCTTTAGAGTTGTAGTTCCCTTCCAATTGTTTGGGAAGAGAAGAAGGGCAGGTGCGATAGAAAGACTCTTTTCCTTTGGAAGTTCAAGTCCATACGTCCCTTTAGCCTCCTTTTCTTGTGCCCTTCCCGCGGTTTACAAAATACAATTGACCATAGTATTAAACCCTAGGTTTTCACCTAACAATCGAATAACAACTCTTTGTTGTAGAGATTCGGCCATAATCCCTTTCACTCGAGCGGAGAATGCGAGAGTAGGCACATTAGAATCACAATGAATCTGTACATCTTCTGCCGATTGATTTGCATTTGACATAAGTTTGTCTTGAAAAGATAGAGTAAAGGCTGGTTATCCACTAGGGATTTAATCACTTTCCCTTATTATCACTTTCTTTGTTGAACGATCCTCGCTCGGTTGATTCCGGGATAGGATCCTTGGTGAGGGATCCAGAGACCTCCACTTCCATCACATCCTCTTTTATTCCTCTGAACATAATTCCTGGATACTAAAGCTTCTAATGCTACAGAACCTGCCCTCATTGAACTGAACGTCTAACCTTCTCGCATTTGAAGACAGACTCATGTTTAACATCTCCTGCTTGAATAGAGATGCTTTTTTCTATGACTGCCGGGGATTACCCATATATCGATGAATAAGCGTGAAGTTCGACAATCTTTTGAGGGGCGGTAAACTGTCTCTCTTAAACCACGGAATAACAAAGAGAAATTTTTCTATTTGCAAGAGTCATATTATTCTGAATCATTTCCAGCTAGCTATTCGGGAAGTCACTCAAGGCCAACTCCTGTCATTCTGGGTCGAATGCAGATCCTGAGATTCTTGCTGATAGGACAGCTCTCCCGCTTGCCTTAAAGTCCCTGCCTAACTTTCCTACCAATAGGGAATAAAAGGGTGAAACTCTCTCTTTTCAATCCCATTTTCTGAGTTAGCTCTGAGTCAATCCTCTCCTTTCAGTTCCTGTAAGTCGAGTAATGATTCTCTTTACACACTCTAAAGGTAACTCTTATGGTATAAGGGCTTTTCAGCATATCGCTTTACATGGGTAAACTACGAAGAAAGCACTTGGTCCTTGTTGACCCCTCAATAGAATGGAATTGAAGACCTGGAACAAAATTAACTCAATGTCCAAGCCTTACTTAGTTAGCGCAACGGCTTTCTTTATAGCTATGGGTTAAGGCTCATCATACCATCGGTCTCATTCATCTCTATCCCTAGTGTAGTGGTCTTATTCATTATACGCTTCCTTTCTCTCTCTGCTTTTCTGTCTTCCCTTCAACTTCAAGTCTTATTGCTGCGGATTCGAGAACAGTAAGAGCGGATTCAATATCAAAGAATGATAAACCTTCCCTTCTACTGCCAACTGTGCTTCCTCTTCTCGACAGATGGTTGATTCAGGGGAGCTGTAGAAAGACCATATCCCGACATCAGGCATATTATTGAAGCTGCCTTTACGCCACACATACTTCTAATGCCAGGAGAGCGTCTAATCAGTCCCTGTTAACTCATGTCTACTTCTCTTTCTGTAACAACCCATTCTTGCTAACAGCCTAGTAGTTGTCCGGGATAAAACCGTTAGCAAGTAATCCCTCTGTCGCCGTTACAGAAGGGTGTTCCCTTCCCTTTTTGCAAAGAGAGGTCGAAGGCGCAGGCATCAACGAGTGCAAAGAGGTAGAACGCCTACGCCTTCGAGATAAGGGGTTCTAAATTTCATTATTCCGTTCCGGCGTGCTAGAAACTTTAAGAGAATATGTGAGTCTTGTGTGCGATAGGATGTCCTGTGCCTGAGACGCACAAGGTATACTGGTTTCTGAAAGGCCTAGGCCCAAACTAACAGACTTTCGTCATCACCATCATGGCAAAACATCCGATACCCGGGGATTCTTCCCCAATTTCCGAGTCACAAACTCCTTCTTCAGTCCTACTCTCCTCGTTCTCTTGAGATAGCATGCCAAGCGAAGAGGATCCTCAGGCAAGAATAATTGAGGGCAAGTCCAAGAACACAAATTGATCCCAATGACAACCCATTATCAGCAAAATGGGTCTCAGGGGGGACAACTGCAAACAACAATCCCGGAGGTCACTTGGTTTGGGCATAGGTTATGTAGGCTAGAACTCTTACCTTCTTTTATTCGATCGCTTTTCCTTTGCCATCTTTGAGGCATCCTAGATTAAGTCAGCAGCTAGTTTGACCAGAGGAATAAACGATGCAATTAAATCTGTTGGACGAAGGGCATTAGAGCACAATAGACGGAATTCGTTTGACTTTCAATATCCCCTTTCTTGAGTCGACTGTGATTCTTCTTGTTTCGCTGTGAATGCTATCGTTATCGTATGAAGTAGTTTTCCTGGCTTCCGTATCTTCTTCTTAGTCTTCGGCTTTCACTGGATTCACTACTCTAAGTGAAGGAACCACTTAATCATCCCGTGATACGAATAGGGCGGGGGTGGTCTATCGGTGAGAGCCAGAAGGGAAAGACGAGTGAGACCCGCCGAGCTTCTTATTGATAGCAAAAGTCTTTTTTTCGGTAGTGAAAACCCAAAAATATCCTCGGGAGGACGGGTAGTACCCAGATGTACGAAATGAATATTTCAAATGAAGAATGTTGAATGAAAAATAGTCGACTTAGCTTCAAGAATAGCTGAAACCAATAGTGGACAGGAGTGAATTTCATTTCCAAATCATGAGAAGGAAGACGTTGAGATGGGGAACTCGCTTGTCGACGCAAACGAGACTTGAAGTTCCCAATGAAAACTATATTGAAAGTCCAGTTTTGAAGCAGAAGTTCTCCAGCAGGAGTTCCTGGATCCCTACCTCAGTCAACTTTATGGTCCCCCATCCTCTCGAATTTTTATAAGGGTTTTAAAATAGTGGGAATTTTTCCCTTTCAAATTCAAATCTAAAAGCATTTTCTCTAATTTATCGGGGTTGAATTCATTTTGCTTAGTCGTTAAAATAGAGTCTGCAAGAAGGCGGTATCGGCTTTCCTCCTCCAGCCAGAAAGGGTTTGGGTCGAGTTCGCCCATACGTAAATAAGCTTCCCTTTGAGGGTGATCAACTTTTCTATTTTATCTATGGGGGGGCTTCCACCCCGTCTTTTTTTCAGCAGCAAAGAGCAGTCTGCTATTTATCTTGTCAAAGATTGCTTCTCTTATTTCTGGTGGCAAAGAGGGGGCCTCGGAAGGGCCAGCCCCTTCTTGAACTTGCCCAGACAGGCCTAAACGTAAAGTAAAATCTACCGGGAAATTATCTTCCATTGCAAAAACCGGCCTTTGATTCATACAGATGAGGGCAAGACATAGAAAAGTAATAAAGGAAATAACTGGTATAATTCCGCGATAAAAGAGCTCAAGGTAGCTCTGGGCATTTGATATCTAGGGCTGGATTGAATCCAAACTTGATTCTATCTGGTTTTTAATTAGTTGTTAAGTAGCACTCTTAGTCTTCTTTCCGTATAGGATGTTTTATATTTTTTTCCTTATTTCTTAAGCATGTTTTGCGACGTATTTTCACAAATAGCACGTTCTAATTACTGTATTTCCCGAAGAAGCTATCGAAACTCTTCCTCTTTCCTCTACTTCCAAGAGTTTATTTCTTCCTATCTTATACATACTGAATCTTGTCTTTAGAAATCTCTTAAATATAAGACTTTATCTTTTCTCTTATGAAAGTCTAAGCATAGTAAACTATATAGTATTTGCTAGCTAGTCTTTTATGTTGATTGATAAGTAAGGTATACCCGGTTTCTTATGCACTCTTTTCTTATTTGAGCTGGAGACATAAAGATAAAGGCGGCCTATACGGTCTTTCTGATGAATAAGTGCTCTTTGCAATCATAGGCTCTGGGACTGATGACCTTACTCTTTTAGTCTTTTCTTTTCCAGTAACCGTTGTTGGATGACTAAGAGCTCTTGTGCTCCCTGTTTGAAATATCCGTTGCTGTCTTCGTAACCGCAGTTATTGATTGAATCTGCATCTGGCAGCAGTTTTCACGTGGCGAGGGGTATCCTATATAAGTGAAAAGCTTGCTTTTAGGGGTGATCTTTCTCGATTTCGGAATGGAAAAGCTTGGTTGCGGGAAAAAGAGGTGTAACTAAAAATTGCTTAAATAAAGCAGCGTAGAAAGTCTTGCTTACTAACTCCTCCATCTAAGAAAGAGAGGGGAAGGTTGAAGCTCATAGGCAGTAACCTAAGTCCTAAGAAGCTCCAATCATGCTACTATGCTTAACATATGAAAATCTAACGAAGTTTTCTCGGAAACAATTTGAAATTTCGTAAGTAAGTCAGTGAAATGGTTTTCGTTGGTCAACAACCAACAAAAGTTCTCGTTTAGTTCGAGAACAGTCTCTCTCTTTTTTTCGGTATGCCGCTCCGCTCCCTAAGGGGCCCTATAATATAATAATAATATAATATAATTAAAGAATGCTGTCCATTTTTTTTTGTTCATGTTCCAAAATGATCTTGGTTTTTTACACCAAGATCTGCTCCTCTTGCTTCTACTAATTTTTCTATATATATTCTATTTTCTAGTTTTGTTTTTCTGTGACCAAAAAGACATTTCGGCACGACTCGCTCTTCGCTTTTCGATGGCAACAATTTTTTTTATTATTTTCTTTTTCTACCCTGTATTCTGACAAGGAATGTTGCTTTGTGTATGGAGAACCCGACCATTGAAATACCTCCAGAAAGTGTCAGTCAAGACACTCTTTGGAACGAAGTAGATCGCAGTACTCTGTTGAAGCAGATGCATCGAATTCTAAGGTCGCACTTGAAAGTAGCAGACCTTATAGCAACATTAAGGAGAGAAGAGGGGATGCGTATCCCTGGGGGCTTCCAAAGCGAACGCTTAACGGAAATGTTGGCAGAAGAATTTGAGGAAAGTGGGATCAATATGATCCAAATTGAGAAAGAGATTAGGGAAAATAGAATAAATAGTTTTTTTTTCAGAAAACGAAATCCTATTTAAATTTTTTTCGGAATGAGCACATAACGGAATCCCTCTTACGCAAGGAGTGGCAAGGAAGATAAGATGAATATAGAGTTCTAACAATAGTAGGGCCCCAGAACGCTAAAAGGTGGGGGAACAAGAGTTGTAACAATAAAAATAATACGGAAATCAAAAAAATGACTATAAGAAACCAACGATTTTCTCTTCTTAAACAACCTATATCGTCTACACTTAATCAACATTTGATAGATTATCCAACCCCGAGCAATCTTAGTTATTGGTGGGGGTTCGGTTCGTTAGCTGGTCTTTGTTTAGTCATTCAGATAGTGACTGGCGTTTTTTTAGCTATGCATTACACACCTCATGTGGATCTAGCTTTCAACAGCGTAGAACACATTATGAGAGATGTTGAAGGGGGCTGGTTGCTCCGTTATATGCATGCTAATGGGGCAAGTATGTTTCTCATTGTGGTTCACCTTCATATTTTTCGTGGTCTATATCATGCGAGTTATAGCAGTCCTAGGGAATTTGTTCGGTGTCTCGGAGTTGTAATCTTCCTATTAATGATTGTGACAGCTTTTATAGGATATGTACTACCTTGGGGTCAGATGAGCTTTTGGGGAGCTACAGTAATTACAAGCTTAGCTAGCGCCATACCTGTAGTAGGAGATACCATAGTGACTTGGCTTTGGGGTGGTTTCTCCGTGGACAATGCCACCTTAAATCGTTTTTTTAGTCTTCATCATTTACTCCCCTTTATTTTAGTAGGCGCCAGTATTCTTCATCTGGCCGCATTGCATCAATATGGATCAAATAATCCATTGGGTGTACATTCAGAGATGGATAAAATTGCTTCTTACCCTTATTTTTATGTAAAGGATCTAGTAGGTTGGGTAGCTTTTGCTATCTTTTTTTCCATTTGGATTTTTTATGCTCCTAATGTTTTGGGGCATCCCGACAATTATATACCTGCTAATCCGATGTCCACCCCGCCTCATATTGTGCCGGAATGGTATTTCCTACCGATCCATGCCATTCTTCGTAGTATACCTGACAAATCGGGAGGTGTAGCTGCAATAGCACCAGTTTTTATATGTCTGTTGGCTTTACCTTTTTTTAAAAGTATGTATGTACGTAGTTCAAGTTTTCGCCCGATTCACCAAGGAATATTTTGGTTGCTTTTGGCAGATTGCTTACTACTAGGTTGGATCGGATGTCAACCTGTGGAGGCACCATTTGTTACTATTGGACAAATTTCTCCTTTTGTTTTCTTCTTGTTCTTTGCCATAACGCCCATTCTGGGACGAGTTGGAAGAGGAATTCCTAATTCTTACACGGATGAGACTGATAACACCTGATCAGTGAAAAATTCTGACACCAATCAGTATTACACCAAGAATTGACAAGCGGTAGAGTTTTCTAGTTTTGGCTATGTTGATATAGCTTAGATAGGGAAAAGATAGTCTACTATAGGGTAGGGCTGAACTTGAAACTCCGGGGTCTTTGTCCCCGAAACTCCCCTCCCCCCACGACCGGCCCTTACTCGTCTTTTGAAAGCCAGAAGATTCGCATAGAGGAGTATCTGTATCACGCATGCTCCTCCACTGATAACAAAATGACCTTCTATCCTCTTCTAGGAATTCCTACCCCTATAGGAGAAGGGAAAAAGTGGAAGAGTATTCTGCATGAATATGCTTCTGCACTGGGAATATCTCATAGCGGGAAGGCCCAGAGATCATAAAAGAGGGGATGGGAATGGAGGCATTCCAGCCCAACATACTCCGGTGAATGGGTCGAGAGAGATAGGGGGGAGTGGGATAGAGGAAGTATAGTGAACAGTTGAGTGGCTATCCAAGCATTCAATCGGCTATGTAGGGAGGTTTCAGCAAGCGGGTAAACCGATGATGACTAGTACAAACCCACGGAGTGGTAGGTCGATCGTCGCTCATCCCT